TGCTGACGATCGGGCAAATGCGCCCCCATCGTCTAGTGGTTCAGGACATCTCTCTTTCAAGGAGGCAGCGGGGATTCGACTTCCCCTGGGGGTAGGGTATTACGAAAGGAAGTTGATGGGGTTATTGATTATTAATAAGTCTGGAATTTTTTCTTCCTGGGTCGATGCCCGAGCGGTTAATGGGGACGGACTGTAAATTCGTTGGCAATATGCCTACGCTGGTTCAAATCCAGCTCGGCCCAATAACTCACTGATCCGCCATGAAATAATATAACCCCTTTGTTCTCTCGAAATGTCTGATAAAAAAAACGAAGTCAAAATTTCTGCTACAACGAAGCCATTCCAACTTCAAATCTTCAAATCTAACTAGAAAGTGTTTGAATGAAATCATAAGAATATGTATGTTGTACACTTTATTTATTATTCGTTTCGGGGGGATTGTAGTTCAATTGGTCAGAGCACCGCCCTGTCAAGGCGGAAGCTGCGGGTTCGAGCCCCGTCAGTCCCGACAGATCCAATAATCCAATAAAAAAAAAAATACACCAACTCATCTCTTCATTTTCTGTATTTTCGGTAAAAGAGGGACAAATAGCAGAATTTCAGTCCCCAAGGAGATCCTTTTTTTATTATACATTTTTTTTATATTTAATTTCTTTTCTTTATTTTCGTTTTTCATCAAAGCAAATCTAAATAAATAGAAATATGGTAATTTTCATTTCTTCAACTAGTATTAGTATCGACGGAGATGGATAGAGACACATGTGGATTACTACAATTATTAGTAGCGTCATATTCCGGATTCCAAGAGATACCGCATTGAATTTGGATTTTTCGATTACTCTCGATCCGTATAATGAAATCGAATCGAGTACCATATCTTTCCGGTAGCACATACACAAATGGAATTTTTATTTGTACGATACAAAATGAATTTAATTTCTTTGATAGAATTCTTTTAATCGGATTGAATCGGAAAAGTATCTTCTTTTTTGGCTCCAATTTTGTGTAATCTCAATTACTAAAAAGAATCTATCGCATTCAAATTGGACTCAAATTGTACGCTGAAGTTTTGATATATTATATGGATACCATTACTAATCCAAGTAAAGAGAATATTAATAAAATAAAGATTAAATAAGGACCCCGCTCTAAGAAGAGCGGGAATGAATAATCTTTTTTAAGGGTTTTCACTGAAGAAAAAACAAACTCGAAAAAAGTGAATTTGGTAGAATATTCGATTTTTTTATACTGTACTGGGATTTTTCTTTATTACACTTTTTTTGTTTTCCAATAAGATTAGATCATTAAAAAAGGAGTTTAGAACCTAACTCTCCTTTCTCCTTTTCGCTTCTATTTTTTGTTTAGGTTTGTTTGGAACCAATGTAAGTTTAAAGGCGATTAATGATACTTCGTCAAATGATTATGATTGTACAAGGAAGGAGATAGTTTTCTTTTATAGAAAAGAAAGGATGGAAAAGAATGATAAATAAAAATTCAAGTAAAGTAACGAAAAGTCAGGAATCCCTTTTTGGATTCGGTATGGATAAACCATCTTTCTATGTTATACTATTCAATTTTCGACGATAGATTGATTTGATAGCTCCGATATTGTTATTCATGATATTGATCCGATTCGGTATCATCGAGATGGAATTCATCCCATTGAATTTAGAGGTGAAAGATTTATTATCTCTTATGGGATTAAATCCCGAATTATTGTGAAGTAAAAAAAAAGAAACGATGAGATTATGGAAGTGAATATTCTCGCATTTATTGCTACTGCACTGTTCATTCTAGTTCCTACAGCTTTTTTACTTATAATATACGTAAAAACAATTAGTCAAAGCGATTAATTTGAATGAAACTTGATTTCTTAGTTCTTATTAATATCAATGATCAAATTAAAGAAATAAAATGAAAAGAATTCCAATTTTGCGTCTTAGCTAAAATGAACAAACTAGAATCAGTAGTATTCTATGAAATCCGATAGTATGGTAGAAAGTAATATATATTACTTTCTACCATACTATCCATTTTTTATTCTAGTATATAAACTTGTACTGTATAAAGATCTAGGCTTAATATAGATCAATCTAGAATATCATCTTCCTATTCATATATATAGATATTAATTTAATTAATTATCTATATGGAATATGGAATGTACATAAGGTTCAAATCTTATGTCTTTTCTTCATATATTTGATTTGTGTTGATTCCAATTAATCTGGAATAGTCGAAAGGCGCCTCTTGCTCTCTCTTACTCTTATGATTCTAATTCATAGATTTCTGATTATTTTCAATATGAATACCGGAATCCATTGAAATAATCAAATCAATGAAAAGAAAAAAAAAGGGTTCCGCCGTTCCTTATTGTCTATATATAACTCTGGTAAGAACCGGTTTATCGAAATAGAGAATTTAGGAAGAATTCGGTTGGAATAATTTTCCTATCATTTGTATTGTATTCTTTTTACTTTCGAAATATGAAACACGGGAATCATTAAAATATTTATTTGATTATGATTATAAAGATTATAAAGGGTATTATTCAGATATTAGAATATTCATAGAATAAATTACTCCACTTGAATCCAATATAATTAATCAATAATTAAATTCAATTTAATTATTGATTAATTATTGAACGGTCTATAAATTGATAGAGTTTAATTTCTCAACTCAATTAGTAGTATCCCTAGAGTCCACTTCTTCCCCATACTACGAGTGAAAGGGAAAATGTAAAGACTACCATCAAAGCAGCCCAAGCGAGACTTACTATATCCATGTGAATTATGTCCCCTATCTCTATGAAGGAATTTTTCTAGTATTGTTCATTTTTTTACATTATTTTTCACTAATAATACTAATAATAGTATTATCGCTGTCGCAGAGTCAAAAAAAAAAAAAAGATTTTGTCCAATACCATTACTCTTGATGAAACAATACAAAAAATCCAATTAATTATAAGAAGTTCTTATATGATTGCTAGTAAAATCGGTAAAGATTAAGCACAAACAAAATAAGCAGCGATGCCCTTGGAAGTATCAAGAGTCTTTTTCCTCCGCTACCCCTATTGGGGAAAAATTCAACAAGTTATATCAGCAAAACAGAATAAGGTATTTCTCGTCTTTTGTTGATCAGGCGACACCCAGATTTGAACTGGGGAAAAAGGATTTGCAGTCCCCCGCCTTACCACTCGGCCATGTCGCCAAGGCAATAGAAAATAGAAATAGAAAATAGACGAAAATGCCCCCTTATTTTTGTTACTAAACTTCTTTTTTTTTTTTTTACTTGTAGTACTTGTATTTTGAATCCCCTTTTTCTTAATCTTAATTCCTTTCCTAAAATTCAAATAAAAGAAATTCTTCCTTTTTTGGAGTGGATCTATCTCTTTGATTCATTTTGTATAGTATGTCAAAACACACATTATCCGAATTCTTTCTCCTTTATATTGACAGGAAAGACTAAATGTGAATTTTCAGTCACAAAACCCAAAATCAGAACAAATTGGAACTGTTAACTATAAGTGAATTCATGAACGATTCTTGCTCAATTTCAATTATAATAACAATTATGAGTATATGTAAACTCCAGAACAGAAATTATTACACGAATATATAATCAGATATCTTATTTGTCTAGGATTCCTATAGAAAAGAAAATAAATATTTTGCTAGAGTACGACGTGCGCCGTCCGGAATAGACCTTCAATGCAATAAAAAGAGAAACATATATATAGATAGCTAGAGTTGTATCTGCGTATGTTTAATAAATCACTTCTTCTGCACTTCAACGAATTCTATTAAATAAAATAAAAAAAAATAGATAAAAAAATATCTCTATATTTTTCTGATTATTGGTTTTTTATCTCATCGAACAGATCAAATCCCGAATCATTTATTTTATTGGTATCTAATCGTATTGGAATATGTAATATCATAAATAATAGTAGAAATGAAATCACTTTTTGTTTTGTTATTCTATACAAAATGCCATAAGTCTAAGTTAAATGGAATTTTTCAATTCCTTTCTAGTTGTATCTGTTGCAAATTCCAATTTGAGTATAAAATTCTCTTTATTCCTCTTTCATACGTATTTCATACATTCCATATTGCTCTATGGAATTAGATAAAATTTTATGTGATTCTGTAAACAGAATATAAATTCCATCAGTGCCGGGTCAATCCATATAATTGGATGAAAAACGACCCAATAATGGGATTTTTTTATTTTCAATAAATTAAATGGGAAATTGAAAATGCTTAGGGATGGAAATGGGGGAATGTCTACAATACCTGGATTTAATCAGATACAATTTGAAGGATTTTGTAGGTTCATTGATCAGGGCTTAACAGAAGAACTTTATAAGTTTCCAAAAATTGAAGATAGAGATCAAGAAATTGAATTTCAATTATTTGTGGAAACATATCAATTAGTAGAACCGTTGATAAAAGAAAGAGATGCTGTATATGAATCACTCACATATTCTTCTGAATTATATGTATCGGGGGGATTAATTTGGAAAAACAGTAAGGATATGCAAGAACAAACAATTTTTATTGGAAACATTCCTCTAATGAATTCCCTGGGAACTTCTATAGTAAATGGAATATACAGAATTGTGATCAATCAAATATTGCAAAGCCCTGGTATCTATTACCGTTCCAGATTAGATCATAACGGAATTTCGGTCTATACTGGCACTATAATATCAGATTGGGGGGGAAGAGTAGAATTGGAGATTGATAGAAAAGCAAGGATATGGGCTCGTGTGAGTAGGAAACAGAAAATATCTATTCTAGTTCTATCAGCAGCTATGGGTTCGAATCTAAGAGAAATTCTAGAGAATGTGTACTACCCTGAGATTTTCTTGTCTTTCCTGAATGATAAGGAAAAAAAAAAAATTGGGTCAAGGGAAAATGCCATTTTGGAGTTTTATCAACAATTTACTTGTGTAGGCGGAGGTCCAGTATTTTCTGAATCCTTATGTAAGGAAT